CTGGGATTAGATACCCCACTATGCCTAGCCGTTAACAAAGGTGTATTAATTACATACTACACCCGCCAGAGAATTACGAGCCACCGCTTAAAACTCAAAGGACTTGACGGTACTTCGCACCCACCTAGAGGAGCCTGTCCTATAATCGACAACACTCGATACACCCTACCAACTTTTGCCTTAAACTACATAACAGCCTGTATACCGCCGTCGCAAACTAACCCCCTGAGGGACGAACAGTTAAGTGCAACAGCTCATTTGAGCTAATACGTCAGGTCAAGGTGCAGCCAATAAGTTGGAAGAGATGGGCTACATTTTCTACCTCATAGAAATATGTCACGGAGAGCCCTGTGAAACCAAGGCTGTCAAAGTTGAATTTAGCAGTAAATTGGGAGAAGAGTGCCCAGTTGAAGATGGCCCCGAAGTACGTACACACCGCCCGTCACCCTCTTCGAATTATATATACACTGTTACATAACACTACAACAGCCGATGAGACGAGGAAAGTCGTAACAAGGTAAGCGTACCGGAAGGTGCGCTTGGAACATCAAAATGTAGCTTAAAATAAAGCATTCCGCTTACACCTGAAACATGTTTTTTCAAATAAACCATTTTGACATACCCCACCCCTAGCCCTAAAGACCATTCCCAAACATTATTAGACTAAACTTAATTAAAACATTTTTCCAAGCCTTAGTATCGGTGAGAGAAAGGGTATTAGGCGCAATAGAGATAGTACCGTAAGGGAAAGATGAAATAAAAATTTAACTTAAACAAAAGTATAACACAGCAAAGACAAACCCTTTTACCTTTTGCATAATGGTTTAGCAAACCCCTCACACGGCAAAGTGAACTAAAGTCGCACCTCCCGAAACTAGGCGAGCTACTAATCAGCAACAACACCAGTGCTGACCCGTTCTTCTGTGGCAAAAGAGTGGGAAGACTGATTAGTGGAAGTGAAAAGCCTAACGAGCCTAGTGATAGCTGGCTGCTTGGGAACAGAATGTAAGTTCTACTGTAAACTCTTCTTACTCACCACCAACAAAGGACAAAGAATAGTTTTCAAGCTATTTAATGGAGGTACAGCTCCATTAACACAGGACTCAACCTCTACCTCAAGGTAAACACACTTGCACCCTATATGTAGGCCTTAAAGCAGCCACCATAATGAAAGCGTCAAAGCTCGCAACTTTAAAAATTTCTATAACAAAGTGAACCTTACAACACAACCAAGCCCTTCTACAACCTTAGAAGAGATCCTGCTAAAATAAGTAATAAGAAATTGACTTTCTCCCTAGCGCAAGCCTATATGCCCCATGACCCACTATCGATGATTAACATAGCCCTTACTACCCACCCCTAAATAAGGCACTTCAATTGTTAACCCAACACAGGAGCGCAATAGGAAAGGCTAAACCCTGCAAAAGGAACTCGGCAAACAAGGATTCCGACTGTTTACCAAAAACACAGCCCCCAGCCTCCCAAGTATTGGGGGTGATGCCTGCCCAATGACCTAAAGTTAAATGGCCGCGGTATCTACAACCGCGCGAAGGTAGCGTAATCACTTGTTCTTTAAATGGGGACTAGTATGAAAGGCTAAACGAGAGTCCATCTGTCTCTTGCAGGCAGCCAATGAAATTGATCTCCCTGTGCAAAAGCAGGGATTTACACATCAGACGAGAAGACCCTGTGAAACTTTAAACCCCCTAGGCCACAACAAATGTAATCCTTTTCCCCAACCCGGGGCCAACTACCATTAAAACTATTGACCTAGTGTTTTCGGTTGGGGCGACCCCAAAATAAAAAAAACTTTCCTGGAAAACAGTAACATAACTACTACTAACTAAGACCTACACCCCAAAGTGCTTAAATGTAATCAGATCCGGCATGCACCGATCTATGGACCAAGCTACTCCAGGGATAACAGCGCAATCCCCCTCAAGAGCCCCTATCGACAGGGGGGTTTACGACCTCGATGTTGGATCAGGACATCCTAATGGTGCAACCGCTATTAACGGTTCGTGTGTGCAACGATTAAAGTCCTACGTGATCTGAGTTGCAGACCGGAGCAATCCAGGTCGGTTTCTATCTATGAATGTGAACCTTTCTAGTACGAAAGGACCGAAAGAGCAAGGCCTCTACCCCCAAAGCACGCCTTACCCTAAGCCCAATGCAATCAACTAAATTGGCGCCAGGACAACCAATTTCCTCAATATAAGAGCAAGCTGGATTGGCAGAGCCAGGTTTAATGCAAAAGGTCTAAGCCCTTTACCCAGAGATTCAAATTCTCTACCCAGCAATCAGCTTCCTTGTAGCTACTCCTTTTGTGCTTTACATTATCCTAATTTTGATCGCAGTCGCATTCCTGACAGCCTTAGAGCGAAAAATTATTGGCTACATGCAACTACGAAAAGGCCCGAATATCGTGGGACCATTAGGCCTTCTACAACCGTTTGCTGATGGCCTCAAACTTATTATTAAAGAATTAACTTTCCCAATTCTTGCCACCCCCACCCTATTCATCATATCCCCCGCAGTAGCTTTAATCTTATCCCTTACAATATGAGCCCCACTTCCTATACCGTTCTCCCTAGCTAACCTAAACCTAGGAATACTGTTTATACTGGCTATATCCAGCCTAGCAGTATACTCATTATTATGGTCCGGCTGAGCATCAAACTCAAAATACGCCCTAATAGGCGCCTTGCGAGCAGTCGCCCAGACCATCTCCTACGAAGTAACCCTAGCTATTATTATCCTTTCAGTCGTTCTCCTCAGCGGCGGATTTTCACTACATACACTAACTATTACCCAAGAACCAACATATCTAGCACTTACCACATGACCTTTATTAATAATATGATATACATCAACGCTTGCAGAAACAAACCGAGCCCCATTTGACTTAACAGAAGGAGAATCAGAACTGGTTTCAGGATTTAATGTTGAATACAGCGCAGGACTCTTCACACTTTTTTTCCTTGCCGAATATGCTAATATTTTATTAATAAACATTTTAACCACAATCCTATTCCTCAATACATCAACCAACCTCCCAGTACAAACACTTTTTACTATAACCCTAATAAGTAAGTCTATCCTACTAACTATAGGATTCCTATGAATTCGAGCATCATACCCTCGATTCCGCTACGACCAACTAATACACCTTCTATGAAAAAGCTTCCTGCCAGCTACCCTAACATTCTGTTTATGACACATATCATTCCCAGTGTCAATATTTGGCCTCCCGGCGATAAGGATTCGTGCCTGAACGCTAGAGGACTACTTTGATGAAGTAGAAAATGGGAGTTAAAATCCCCCCGAATCCTAGGAGGGCAGGAATTGAACCTACACAAAAGAAACCAAAATTCTTTCTACTTCCATTATAGTACCACCTAAAATAGAAGGGTAAGCTAATTAAGCTTTTGGGTCCATGCCCCAACAATGAAGGAAAATCCCTCCTCTTCTAATATATGCCACTATTCCACCCCATCATTTTAACCACGCTAACTATCACCACATTTATTTTCCTCTCCTCCACACACCTTGTGCTAATATGAGTAGCACTAGAACTGAGCACACTGGCAATCCTACCCTTAATCGCCACTAAATCACACCCACGAGCTATCGAGGCATCCACAAAATACTTCCTCACCCAGGCGACCGCTTCCGCATTAATTATTTTCTCAGGAACATTAAACTATACCATGACGGGCAACTGCCAAATTACTGAATTAACTAACCCAAACTTGATAATAACCTTAATATTAGCCGTATTTATCAAAATTGGACTAGTCCCCTTCCACTTTTGAGTCCCTGAAACACTTCAAGGTATAACTCCAACTGCCGCCATCTTCCTTCTAACCTGACAAAAGCTTGGCCCACTAATTATATTATTCTTAATGAGCCCACTAATTAACTTCGAAGTCCTATCCATAATAGCTGTTCTATCCGCCGTAGTCGCCGGCTGACTTGGACTAAACCAAACTCAAGTCCGAAAACTAGTAGCCATATCCTCCATCGCCCAAATGGCTTGAACCCTCGTAATCGTTAAATACGCACCATCACTTATAATCCTAGCTTTCTACTTATATTCTCTCACCATCTCCGCCACACTCCTCACCCTAGATAAGTTATCAATAACATCTATTAGCAACCTCCTCCTTTCATTCTCAAAAGCCCCCATTATTACATTTTTATTAATAATCTCCCTACTGTCCTTATCAGGCCTACCACCTTTAGCCGGCTTCCTGCCAAAATGACTAACAATTGATATACTCGTTGCAGAAGAAGCCATTTGAGTAGCCTTTATAATACTTATAGCCTCGCTCCTAAGCCTATTCTTCTACATACGACTATGATATAACTCCGCATCCACCATCCCACCCAACACTACTAATACCTCCCGGCTATGACGAAAACCCCTCCCCAAAACAAACCTCACAATCAACTTTCTAAGCATGACCGCCTTTATTTTCATACTAGTAGCCACCCTAATGAAGGCCCTCACAAAATAATAAAGAAATTAGGTTTAATCTTCAAGCCAAGGGCCTTCAAAGCCCTAGACAGGAGTTAATAACCTCCTATTTCTTGATAAGGTTTATAGGGCTTTATCCTATGTCTTCTGAATGCAAATCATAAGCTTTAACTAAGCTAAAACCTCACTAGACAAATGGGCCTCGATCCCATAAACAATTAGTTAACAGCTAATTACTCCAACCAGCGAGTTTTTGCCTACGTTAAGCCCAAGTGCAACTTAGAGCACATCTGCGAGTTTGCAATTCGCCGTGAATTTCACTACAAGGCCTGGTAAAGAGAGGGCTTTAACCTCTGTAAGTAGATTTACAGGCTACCGCCATTAACACTCGGCCACTCTACCCGTGAACATTAATCGCTGACTTTTCTCCACCAACCACAAAGACATCGGCACCCTTTACTTTATCTTCGGAGCCTGAGCGGGAATAGTTGGAACAGCCCTAAGCCTCCTTATTCGCACAGAACTAAGTCAACCCGGACCCCTCATAGGAGACGACCAAATCTATAATGTTATTGTTACCGCACATGCCTTTATTATGATTTTCTTCATAGTAATACCTATTATAATTGGGGGATTTGGAAACTGACTACTACCACTAATGATTGGCGCACCCGACATAGCATTCCCACGAATAAATAATATAAGCTTCTGATTACTCCCACCATCATTCACCTTACTGCTTTTCTCCGCTTTCATCGAAACTGGGGCTGGAACCGGATGAACAGTCTATCCGGCCCTAGCAGGAAACCTAGCCCACGCCGGACCCTCCGTAGACTTAACCATTTTCTCCCTTCACCTCGCAGGAGTATCTTCAATCTTAGGGGCAATTAACTTTATTACCACAGCCATTAACATAAAACCCCCAGCAATATCACAATACCAAACACCTCTTTTTGTATGATCTGTATTAATTACAGCTGTGCTTCTCCTACTTTCCCTACCAGTATTAGCTGCAGGAATCACCATACTACTCACCGATCGAAACCTAAATACAACCTTCTTTGACCCCTCAGGCGGCGGAGACCCTATCCTATATCAACATCTCTTCTGATTCTTCGGCCACCCAGAAGTTTATATCCTTATCCTCCCAGGGTTTGGAATAATCTCCCATGTAGTCACCTTCTACTCAGGAAAAAAAGAACCATTCGGGTATATGGGAATAGTGTGAGCCATAATATCAATTGGCTTCCTGGGTTTCATTGTTTGAGCTCATCACATATTTACAGTAGGAATAGACGTTGATACCCGAGCATATTTTACTTCCGCTACAATAGTAATCGCTATCCCCACCGGAGTAAAAGTATTCAGCTGGCTAGCAACAATCTACGGAGGAATTATAAACTGACAAGCCCCCATACTCTGAGCATTAGGCTTTATTTTCTTATTTACAGTAGGAGGACTAACAGGAATCGTCCTAGCCAACTCATCACTAGACATTATTCTCCACGACACTTATTACGTAGTAGCACACTTCCACTACGTACTATCAATAGGGGCAGTATTCGCCATTATAAGTGGATTTACCCACTGGTTCCCCCTATTCACAGGATTTACCCTTCACCCAGCATGAACAAAAGCCCAATTCGCAATCATATTCACAGGAGTAAATCTAACCTTCTTCCCACAACACTTCTTAGGCCTTTCCGGGATGCCACGACGATATTCAGACTACCCAGACGCATATTCATTCTGAAATATATTATCATCAATTGGGTCGTTAATTTCTATAGTCTCTGTAATTCTCCTCATATTCATTGTATGAGAAGCATTCTCTTCAAAACGTAAAATTGAGACACCAGAAATAACCATCACAAATATTGAGTGGCTCAACAACTGCCCACCATCTCACCACACTTACGAAGAACCAGTATTTGTCCAAGCACGGCCTAAACCAACAAAAACCCCACCTCCTAACAACAAGGACAGGAGGAATTGAACCCCCACCGTTTGGTTTCAAGCCAACCGCAAAACGACATGCTCTGTCCTTACTGAAGAGTTAGTATACGCACATTACTCGCCCTTGTCAAGGGCGGAATATAGGTTACATACCTTTACTCTTCTATGGCAAACCCGATACATCTTGGGCTCCAGGATGCAATATCCCCACTAATAGAAGAGCTCCTCTATTTTCATGACCACACACTAATAGTTATTTTCCTAATTAGTATACTCGTACTCTACACCATCTCCGTCCTCCTAATATCAAAACTTTATCACACAAATGCCACAGACGTACAAGAAGTAGAAATAATTTGAACAATCCTACCGGCCATCATCCTAATTACCATCGCCCTCCCATCCCTACGTACCCTATACCTGATAGATGAAACCAGTAACCCCTGTCTAACAATTAAGGTTATTGGACATCAATGATATTGAACTTATGAATATACAGACTTCTCGCAACTAGAGTTTGATTCCTACATAGTACCAGCACAAGACCTTATACCAGGACACTTCCGCCTACTAGAAGTGGATCACCGTATAATTGCTCCAACAAGTGCAACCACCCGGACACTAATCACAGCAGAAGACGTACTACACTCGTGAGCAGTACCATCCCTTGGAATTAAAATAGACGCGGTACCAGGACGCCTAAACCAAACCTCAATTACACTGGCTAGCCCAGGAATTTTTTACGGTCAGTGTTCTGAAATTTGTGGAGCTAACCACAGCTTTATACCCGTTGTTGTAGAAGCAATCCCAATACAACACTTTCAAAAATGACTAGAAATAAGTGTTTCCTCATCACTAAGAAGCTAAACTGGCAAGCCCTAGCCTTTTAAGCTAGTATTGGGGAACACGCCAACCCCCTTAGTGGTTATGCCTCAACTAAACCCCAAACCTTGACTAATAGTTTTCCTTACCACCTGATTCATACTAATTATTGTTACACACCCCAAAATCGCCTCCTTAAAGCTTCTAAATAGCCCAGTACCTTTTCATCCAACCCCTATTAAACCATGACTATGGCCACAAATCTAAACTTATTTGATCAGTTCTTAATTCCTAAACTTCTTGGAGTACCCATACTAATTCCAGCCTTGTTAATAGCATCTATTTTATTGTACAACCCAGAAGACCGATGATTATCTAACCCAACAACAACCATCCAATACTGGTTAATCACAAAAGTGACCAAACAAATTATAACCCCAGTAAATCAGCCTGGACATAAATGATCATTAATATTAATTTCCCTCCTGACATTTCTTCTTATTAATAATCTTCTAGGCCTACTCCCATACACCTTTACACCAACGACACAGTTATCTATAAACCTAGCCTTAGCCCTACCTCTATGGATAGCAACAGTGTTAACTGGTCTACGAAATAAACCAAGCGCCTCCTTAGCCCATCTACTCCCAGAAGGAACTCCAACACCACTAATTCCAATCTTAATTTTGATCGAATCCATCAGCCTGCTAATCCGACCAATCGCTCTTGCCGTACGACTAACAGCCAATCTCACTGCCGGACACCTTTTAATTCACCTAATTGCCGCTACAGCATTAAACCTATTAACAACATCCCCACTACTAGCCGTACTGACCCTAATTATTCTAGTACTACTAATACTACTAGAAATTGCAGTAGCAATAATTCAAGCCTATGTTTTTACCCTGCTTCTATCCCTCTATCTACAAGAAAATGTATAATGACACACCAGACACACCCATTCCACATAGTAAACCCCAGCCCTTGGCCAATTATAGGGGCCATAGCCGCCATAATATTAACCACAGGGCTAGTCCTATGGTTTCACTGCAACCTCAAACTACTCCTAGCCATAGGACTAATCTCAACCCTAACAGTTATATATCAGTGATGACGTGATATCGTACGAGAGAGCACCTACTTAGGTCACCACACCCCTCCAGTCCAAAAAGGTCTGCGCTACGGCATAATCTTATTTATTACATCAGAAGTCTTCTTCTTCCTCGGTTTCTTTTGGGCATTTTACCACTCCAGCCTATCCCCAACCCCAGAGCTAGGAGGACAATGACCCCCAACTGGAATTATTCCACTAGATCCATTTGAGGTCCCACTTTTAAACACCGCCGTACTACTGGCCTCAGGAGTTACAGTAACATGAGCACACCACAGCCTAATAGAAGCCAACCGAACACCAACCATCCACGCCCTTATACTCACCATCGTCCTAGGACTGTACTTCACCGCCCTTCAAGCGATAGAATATTATGAAGCCCCATTCACCATCGCAGACAGCAGCTACGGATCCACCTTTTTCGTAGCCACAGGCTTCCACGGCCTACATGTAATTATTGGATCAACATTTCTAATAATTTGCTTATACCGACAAATCATGCATCACTTCACCTCAAATCACCACTTCGGCTTTGAAGCTGCCGCTTGGTACTGACACTTCGTAGACGTAGTATGACTATTCCTCTACATCTCAATCTACTGATGAGGATCCTGCTCTTCTAGTATTGACAATACAAATGACTTCCAATCATTAGACCCTGACACTTAGTCCAGGGAAGAGCAATAAACCTGCTCACCATATTTATACTAGCTATAGCCACTACAGTAGCTGTAGCGGCAGCGAACCTATTAATAGCTGAAATAACCCCAGACCCTGAAAAACTATCACCGTATGAATGTGGATTTGACCCCTTAGGTTCAGCCCGACTGCCCTTCTCCATTCGATTTTTTATAATCGCTATCTTATTCCTACTATTTGATCTAGAAATCGCTATTCTTTTACCCCTCGCATGAGCCCTTCAACTCACAAATCTTATTAAGGCAACTTCATGAGCCATCATTATTTTTTTATTTATATTTATTGGCCTGACATACGAATGGTTACAAGGTGGTCTAGAATGAGCAGAATAGCCTCCAAACCTGAGGAGCTAGTCTAACCCAAGACCCCTAACTTCGACCTAGAAAATCATGACTTGCCTCATGGCTCCCTATTGACTGCCCCCACCGACCTCTTATTTATTTGTTCTTTTATTATTTTTACCATTGGACTCACCTTCCATCACACCCACTTACTCTCAGCCTTACTATGCCTAGAAGGCATAATATTATCAGTATTTATACTATTAACAATCTGATCCATCAATTTTAATACCTCTTCCTTTATTTTACCCCTAACAGTATTAACCCTCTCAGCCTGTGAAGCAGGCATTGGCCTTGCCCTACTAATTGCCTCAGCTCGCACACACAGTACAACTAACCTTAAAAATCTTAATCTCCTCCAATGCTAAAACTTATAGTACCAACAATAATAGTTATTCCTTCTACCTGTTTTACACACCCAAAAACAGTCTGACTATTACCAACAGCTTATTCTACAGCCATCATCATTTTAACTTTACTTATCCTAAATCCAGGAGACAGCCTCACAAGCACTAATGGTCTCCTCCTAGGAAGTGATCAAGTCTCTACACCTCTACTAATCCTGTCCTGCTGGCTACTCCCACTTATATTTATGGCTAGCCAAAACTCCATATCCCAGGACCCGTATCCCCAAAAACGACTGTTTATTACCACTTTAGCCCTCCTCCAACTAGCTTTACTACTAGTATTTATAGCCTTAGATCTAATATTATTTTACATTGCCTTCGAAGCGACCCTTATTCCAACGCTAATGGTAATTGCTCGCTGAGGCACCCAAACAGAACGGCTAGGAGCCGGATTATATTTTTTATTTTATACTATTACTAGCTCAATACCACTTTTAATAGCCCTTCTATGAGTATATAATATAAAAGGGACCCTATCTATTCTACTTCTACAACTGACACCACCAATAACCCACATATTCTGGACAGACATGATATTATGGCTATCTCTGCTGCTCGCCTTCCTAGTAAAAATTCCAATTTATGGTCTACACCTATGACTTCCCAAAGCACACGTAGAAGCTCCAATCGCCGGATCCATAGTCCTAGCTGCAGTACTCCTAAAACTAGGTGGCTATGGACTATTACGAGTTACAAACCTATTAACAGAACAAACCAACTCCTCCTATGTTTTACCACTAGCAGTAGCACTATGGGGATCACTCATAACTGGTATAATCTGCTTACGACAAACAGACTTAAAATCCCTAATCGCCTACTCATCAGTTAGTCACATAGGTCTTATAACAAGCTCAATCCTAACCCGTAACCAACTAGCCCTATCTGGTTCAATAATTATAATAATCGCCCACGGCCTAACATCCTCTATACTATTTTGCTTAGCCAATGTTACCTACGAGCGAACACACTCACGAACGCTCCTGCTAGCCCAAGGAGTGCAACTCACCACCCCAGCCATAACTTCCTGATGACTCCTAGCCTGCCTGACAAATATAGCACTCCCTCCAACAATTAATTTTATTGGAGAACTCACTCTTACAGTATCCTTATTTAGCTGATCAGATATTACTATTTTACTAACAGGACTAAGTATATTCATTACTTCAGTCTACACCCTCCATATATTCTCGTCCACTCAACAAGGAACACTCCCCTCGCACATTATTACAATAACCCCCACCCAAACACGCGAACACCTCCTAATACTTATACACTCTGCCCCGTCTCTTACTCTGATTATAGCCCCACAACTAATATGCTCTTAACAAACCCAATAACAGCACGCCCACTATGAGAGTACCACAAGAACTGCTGCTAATTCTCTACCCCGGACTTAACCACCCGGCTCTCATGTACCAATTATATCTTCACACGTGGATATAATTTAAATAAAATATTAGAATGTGAAACTAAAAATAGGGAATAAACACCCCTTATCCACCCCTCACAACCACCAACACATATTAGAGCTTTCAACGGATAACAGTCTTCCATCGGCCTTAGGAGCCGAAGATCTTGGCGCAACTCCAAGTGACAGCAAGTGAACCCAGCTATCATGTTACTTATGTTGCCACTGACTATTATATTATCATCGCTATTTATCCCTTATTCAAAAGCTAACAAATCATCCCACGCTAAACTGTTGGCAACAAAATTAGCGTTCTTCTCCAGCTTACTCCCCCTAGCCTTCTTTATCTATGATGGACTAGTCGTCACCTCATTTGAGGCCCAATGATTGGCCTTCGACGTATGCCCCGTCCATGTCAGCTTCACATTGGACACATACTCAGTCTTCTTCCTACCAATCTCACTCTTCATCGCTTGATCTATTATAGAATTTACCGTTAAATATATAAAATCAGACCCAAAAATTGACACCTTTTTCCGCTACCTTATTATTTTTACCCTAATAATGATAATTCTAGTAACCGCTGAAAATGTATACCAGCTTTTCATTGGCTGAGAGGGCGTAGGTATTATATCCTACATACTCATCAACTGATGATCCTACCGACCAGCCTCCAATAAAGCAGCCCTTCAGGCAGTAATTTACAACCGCCTAGCAGACATCGGCCTAACAGTTGCCCTAGCATGAATAGTTGTAAATAACCTCTCTCTAGATATCCAAGGAGTACAAGCCTCACCAGACCTCGCCATTATTCCCGCGTTCGGGTTCATCCTAGCAGCTGCTGGAAAATCTGCCCAATTCGGCTTCCACCCATGACTGCCAGCAGCAATAGAAGGTCCAACCCCTGTATCCGCCCTACTACACTCAAGTACTATAGTAGTAGCGGGCGTCTTTCTGCTAATTCGAGCCTCAAGCTTTATCCACTGTAATAAAATAACAACCATTGCCTGCCTATTACTAGGAGCACTCACATCCCTGCTCGCAGCAACCTGCGCATTAACTCAAAATGATATAAAAAAAATTATTGCCTACTCTACTACCAGCCAATTAGGACTAATAATAACAGCAATCGGACTAAAACAGCCTGAACTTGCATTCATGCACATCGCAACACATGCCTTCTTTAAAGCAATACTATTTCTATGCGCTGGCGCAATCATCCACAACCTCAATAATGAACAAGATATCCGAAAAATAGGAGGCCTAAAAAAAGCAATACCAATTACTTCTGCCTGCTTAGTTATCGGCGCCCTATCCTTATCAGGAATGCCATTCATGTCTGGATTTTACTCAAAAGACGCCATCATTGAAGCACTTAACACCTCCAACATCAACTCTATCTCACTGGCTATAACCCTAATTGCCACCACCTTCACAGTACTCTACAACTTACGCATAATTTACTATGTGGTATTAGGCACCCCCCGACTACTACCACTTGCTTCACTCCCAGAAACCCGCCAAATCATTAGCCCTATCCTACGATTAGCCGTAGGAAGTATTGCAGCAGGACTCTTAATTTCAACCAACATCCTCCCTTGCAACATCCCACAACTAACCATGCCACCAGAAGTTAAGCTCGCCGCCATAATTATTACAGCCCTAGCACTATTAACTGGTGTAGCCCTAATTCTCACAGCCCCACGACTCCCACTATCCAACAAGGGCACCCAATCTCCCCTCCCTTTCAAAATAGCCAACTTCTACTTCATCCTTCACCACATCCTACCAGCTGCCATCCTATGAATGAGCCAAAAGCTATCAGGTCATCTAACCGATCAAACACACTATGAAGCTCTAGGACCCAAGATATTAACTGTTCTCCAAATCCTGATAACCAAAATTATGACAAATCTTCACAAAGCCCGAATTAACCCATACCTAAAAGTTATTATTTTAGGTATTACATTATTCCTACTGTTATATTACCCCTCAATGACCGAAGGGCCCCCCGCCGATGACCCCGGATAATACTTATAATTGTAAATAGCACAATTAACAGGGCCCAGCCGCTTAATACAACAAACCCTCAGCCCTCCAGATAGAACAAGCTGGCCCCTAGCAACTCATCACTGATGTCACCACTCCAATTCTCTACGGCATCCGAAAACCCCCCTAAAACACCTATCCATATGTGCTTATACGCACGATAACCTACCACCATCAACCCAGCCCCACAAACACCAACCAACCCCTTAGATGCCCCAACCCCTCAAAACTCACAATATTTATCATCAGTAAATCCTACACAAAAAGTAAATACTACCAATAGCCCACCTAAATAAATTAATAATACTACTATTGGTATGAAGCTTCCTCCCCCAACTGCCAGCAGGCCACCACTTGATAATGCAGCAAAAAGCAGACTAATTACCCCATAATGGGTCGTGGCCCCCGCTGATACTAATACCACACCTACTAATATTAAACTACTAAGAGCAAAAAAAGTCATTCCCATTATTCTCACTTGGAGTCTAACCAAGACCTGAGGTATGAAAAACCCCCGTTGTAGCTTCAACCACGAGAATCACCTTATCAAATGGCCCACCAACTACGAAAGTCCCACCCCCTACTAAAACTCATAAACCACTCTCTAATTGACCTCCCCACTCCATCCAACATCTCCTACTGATGAAACTTTGGATCACTTCTAGGGTTTACCCTTTTAATCCAAATCCTATCAGGCATTCTACTAATAATACATTTCCTAGCACATGACACCATAGCCTTCGCATCCGTCGCTTACACATCACGAGAAGTCTGATACGGCTGACTTATCCGAAGCCTTCACGCAAACGGAGCTTCCCTATTCTTCTTTTGCATCTTCTTACACATTGGACGTGGCCTCTACTACGGCTCTTATCTGCACGAAAACACATGGAACATCGGAGTCATTTTACTCCTCCTGCTAATAGCAACAGCTTTCATAGGTTACGTACTACCCTGAGGACAAATATCATTCTGAGGGGCAACCGTAATCACAAACCTCATATCCGCCATCCCATACATTGGAGACTCACTCGTAATTTGAATCTGAGGGGGCCCTTCAATTAACAGTGCCACCTTAACACGCTTTACCACCCTACACTTTCTACTACCATTTATCCTGCTAGCAACCATCATCACCCACCTCATATTTCTACACGAGCAAGGCTCTTTTAACCCCTTAGGCCTTTCTCCCAACGCCGACAAAGTCCCATTCCACCCATACTTCTCCATAAAAGATGCCCTAGGCACAATACTTGCCATCACCCTACTCTCAACCCTAGCCCTATATTTCCCAAACCTCTTGGGTGACCCAGAAAACTTTACTCCAGCTGACCCTATAAAAACCCCAAACCACATCAAACCCGAATGATACTTCCTATTTGCCTACACGATCCTCCGATCTATTCCTAATAAACTAATAGGGGTATTAGCCATATTCTCATCAATCCTTATCCTTTTCCTAATACCAGCACTCCATACATCAAAACGACAATCAATAACAATACGCCCGCTCTCCCAGCTCCTATTCTGAACCCTTATCGCCGACTTTTTTGTACTAACCTGAATCGGAGGACAGCCCGTACAAAACCCATACACCTTAATTGGCCAAATAGCCTCTATCACTTACTTTACAATTATCCTCATCCTCATACCAACAGCGGGCAAAATAGAAAACTGAATTATTAAACCCCTACAATACCGATACCACGGACCTTCAAAAATTCCCATCATACCGACATGACCTTAAAACCTCATACTCTTGTAGCTAAACCCCAAAGCGCTGGCCTTGTAAGACAGAAATGGAAGAGACATACCTCCCCAAGAGTGTCACTCACTCAAGAAGGCAGACACAATCCTGCTCCACTGGCCCCCAAAGCCAACATTCTCACTAAACTACTTCTTGAATACCATTTCACAATCCCGTCATCGTAGCTTAAATACTAAAGCACAACACTGAAAATGTTACCATGGACAGACTTGTCCCGCATGACAACAAACTGCTAAAACAACCCAACCTACGATGGCAATAAACCTTTGCATTGTTTTTAAAGATATTATGTACCCCCTCTCTGGTATGTATTACTAGGCATTCATTTATTTACCACTAACACCCATCCTCTAGTTCTTATTAATCAACACCTCCCGTGAAATCATCATCCATTGTATTCATACTAACTCTTACTGGTCTCAAGTCCATATCTAGATATACTCACATTCATTGCTCTTCTTAGAGACCTCTGGTTATCACTCTCATGTACTCTTCTTGCAATTGCCTGGACATTCTTTCCTCTTCTTAGAGGCCTCAACCCGCACCATATGGTGTCACTCATTTTAATTCGTAATCCCGGCATCTCTATTTTTATATTGCTATTGGTTCTTCATTTTTTTGGGGAGATCTCATCCTCTACCCGGAGGCTTATATCTAAATTCATCTAATTAAGGTAGTACATTATTCTTGCAGATCGAACCCCTACGGACTTTCATGTGCATAAATAATTAATGCTCGTTATACATATTCTATATTTCAGCTATGCCCCCCTTCCCCCCAGTTTTTATTGGCCCCGGGGTCGGCTCTATTATAATCAAAATAGGTAAAATAAAAATAAATTTTCCTCTTTTAAAGATAATAATAAATATAGAAATAAAAATGAAAATAGCTTTCACTTTTAGATGAAAATAAGAGTAAAAATAAATTTTTTCCTCTTTTAAAGATAGTAATAAATATAAAAATATAAATAAAAGTAAAAATAAAAATGAAAATAAAAATAAAGATAATTTTTCACTTTTAAATAAAAATAAAAATAAATATAGTCTTTCACTTTTATATAAAAATAAAAAAAAATAAATTTTTTTTACTTTTAGATAAAAATTTTATGCCCACTCCCTCAAATAATAGGCTCATAAACCTAATAAAAAATTGTAAATTTCCACTATTAAAAATAAAAAAAATAAATTTTTTTTACTTTTAGATAAAATTTTATGCCCACTCCCTCAAATAATAGGCTCATAGGCCTAATAAAAATGTAAATTTCACTATTAAAATAAAAAATAATTTTTTTTTACTTTAGATAA